AAAAAAATTTTTTTTTTTATTATAAAAATTATTAAAAATGGTTTAAAATATAATAATACAGGTTATTATATTTGTTTTTTTTTATACACACGCACATATATGTGCGTGTGTATATATATATTATACATATATATTAAATTTTTAATTAATTATTAATTTTAATAATTAATTAACAATTTTATTATATTTAAATAAATAATTTATTAATTTAAATTTAATAAATTTAAATATTTTAATATATAGTATTTACATTAGAACATTATAGGCTTATCATGAAATATATTTTTAAATTTAATATTAGAAAATAGAGAGAGAAAGATTATTAATTGTTTAATATAATTATTAATTTTTACGTAAAAAAAAAAAAAAAAAAATCTATTTAAAATAATGTATAAATAAAAAAATTTTTATAGTTTTAATATTTTATTTTAAATATGATTTACATACAAATTTTAGTGTTAAATTTTGTTTATTTTAATAATAAAAAAATATTATAAGGTAGTAATTAACTTTAAATTATTTAAGAAATTAAGATTTAATGATTTAGAAATAAATAACTAATTTTGTGCCAGCAGTTGCGGTTATACAAAAATTTAATTAAAATTTTTCAGTATATATTAAATAAATTTAAATTTAAATTAAAAATTAAATTATTAAGTGAAATTTTAATTTAATAAAAATTTAAAAAATTATATGAATTAATAAATTTATATAAAAACTAGGATTAGATACCCTATTATTAAAATAAACAAAATTTATACTAAAATAGTAAATAATGATTTATTGAAACTTAAATAATTTGGCGGTATTTTAGTTCATTTAGAGGAATCTGTCTAATAATTGATAATCCACGATTAAATTTACTTAATTTAAAATTTTATATATCGTTGTTAAAAAAATATTTTAAAATAAAAATAATATTTAAAAATTATAATTAAAAATTAGTTCAGATCAAGATGTAGATTATAATTAAGAATATGATGGATTACAATAAATTTATTTAAATGAATTTTTTTTTATTTTAAAATATAAATGAAATTGGATTTAAATGTAATTTTATTTAATATAATAAAATGATTTTAAATTGAAATATGTACATATTGCCCGTCGCTTTCATTTTAAAATTGAAATAAGTCGTAACAAAGTAGAAGTACTGGAAAGTGTTTCTAGAATTAGATTATATCTTAATTTAAAGTATTTCATTTACATTGAAAAGATATTATTTGATAATTAATCTTAAAAATAAAAATTAATTATTTATATTATAATAAAAATAATTTTAATATTAAAATAAGGGGGTTTAAGTATTTTAATAGAAAAAATTAAAAATTTTATAATAAATTAGTATAGTAATAGAAATTTGAAATAATTGAAAATAAAATTATTAAAAAGTAAATTTTATTTATTGTATCTTGTGTATCAGAGTTTATTAAATAAATTATAAAGATAATATATATATCTCGAATTTAAAAGAGTTAATTAATTAATAAATTTAATGTAAAATAATTATTTAAAATAATTAATTAGAAATGAAATGTTAATCGTTTTTAAATATATCTAGTTTTTTTAGAAAAAAATTTAATTTTAAATTTATTATTTATTTAAATTAAATGATTAATTTAAATAAATAATAAATTTTATAATTTAAGGGATAAGCTTTAAATTAAAAGATTATAAAAATATTTAAATATTTAAAATTTTTAAAATTTATATTGTTTAAAAATTAAAATTTTTTAAAAAATATTTTAAAATAAATAAAATTTAAATTTAGTTTAATTTTTTATAAAAATATAATTTTTAATAAAAAAAAAATTAGAAATAATGATAAAATTAGTATAAATAAAATAATATAAATAAATAATTTATAAAATTAAATAAAAGGAATTCGGCAAAATTTTATATTCACCTGTTTAACAAAAACATGTCTTTTTGATTTAATTTAAAGTCTAATCTGCCCACTGATTATAAATTAAAGGGCTGCAGTAATTTGACTGTACAAAGGTAGCATAATCATTAGTCTTTTAATTGAAGACTTGTATGAATGATTTGATGAAATATAGACTGTCTCTAATTTACATTTAAAATTTAATTTTTTAGTTAAAAAGCTAAAATATTTTTAAAAGACGAGAAGACCCTATAGAGTTTTATAATTTATAAATTAAAATATTTATATAAAATTTTAATATTATATTATATAAATTATTTTATTGGGGTGATAAAAAAATAAAATAAACTTTTTTTTTAATATATCAAAAATAATTGAATAAATGATCCAAATTAATGATTAAAAGAAAAAATTACCTTAGGGATAACAGCGTAATATTTTTTTTTAGTACAAATAAAAAAAAAAGTTTGCGACCTCGATGTTGGATTAAGATAAAATTTAAATGCAAAAGTTTAAAATTTTGATCTGTTCGATCATTAAAATCTTACATGATCTGAGTTCAAACCGGTGTAAGCCAGGTTGGTTTCTATCTTTAAAATAATAAAATATTTTAGTACGAAAGGATCAAATATTTAAAATAATTTTTTTTTTTAGAATATTAATAATAAATTATATATATATATATATATATATAACTATTTTGACAGAAAAATGTATTGATTTTAGAAATCATTAATATATAATAAATATTTATATATATAGTATATGATTTTTATTGATTATTTAAATATTATTATTGGTTATTTAATTTTAATTATTGGAGTAATAATTAGATTAGCTTTTTTAACACTAATAGAACGAAAAGTTTTAAGATATATACAAGTTCGTAAAGGACCTAATAAGGTTGGATTTTTAGGAATATTACAACCTTTTTCAGATGGTATAAAATTATTTACTAAAGAAATAATTTATTTAAATTCATCAAATTATGTATTTTATTATTTATCTCCTATTATAGGTTTTATTTTATCTTTAATAGTTTGAATATTAATTCCTTATTATTTTAATTTTATTTCTTTTAATCTTGGAATATTATTTTTTTTTAGGGTAATTAGATTGGGGGTATATGTTTTATTAGTTGCTGGTTGGTCTTCAAACTCAAATTATTCATTATTGGGTGGTTTACGAGCAGTAGCTCAAACTATTTCTTATGAAGTTAGTTTAGCTTTAATTATAATATCAAGATTAATTATAATTATAAGTTTAGATTTAATAAAATTTTTTGAATATCAAAAATTAATTTGATTTATAATGATTATATTTCCTTTAAGAATAATATTTTTATCTTCATTAATAGCTGAAACTAATCGAACTCCTTTTGATTTTGCTGAAGGTGAAAGAGAATTAGTTTCAGGGTTTAATATTGAATATAGAAGTGGTGGATTTGCTTTAATTTTTTTAGCTGAATATTCAATAATTTTATTTATAAGAATAATATTTGTTTTAATATTTATAGGGGGTTATAATTTAAATTTAATTTTTTATTTAAAAATAAGTTTTATTTCATTTTTTTTTATTTGAGTTCGGGGTACTTTACCTCGTTATCGTTATGATAAATTAATATATTTATGTTGAAAAAGATATTTACCTATCTCTTTAAATTATTTTTTATTATTTATTGGGTTTAAAATTTATTGATTATTTTAGAAAAAAATTAGTACAAATTAATAGAATAAGAATTCTTTCTTAAGTTTTCAAAACAAATGCTTTTACAAGCTCATTAATTAATTAATTAAAAATTAAATTATCTCAATAATAATTAATAAAAGGTGTAATAATAAAATAATTAAAATAAATAATTGTTAGTAATTGTCCTGTAATAATATAAGGTTCTTCTACTGGACGTGCTCCAATTCAAGTTAATAAAATAATAGTAGAAATTAAAATTCAAAATATGATTTGGTTAATAGGGTAAAATTGAATTCCTTGAATTTTTTTATTGAATGTAAATGGAAGAATAATTAAAATTAAAATGGAAAGAATTAATGCAATTACCCCTCCTAATTTATTAGGAATTGATCGTAAAATAGCATAAGCAAATAAGAAATATCATTCAGGTTGAATATGAATAGGTGTTCTTAAAGGATTAGCCGGGATAAAATTATCTGGATCTCCTAAAAGATAAGGGTTAGTTAAGGTTAATATTAATAATAATAATAATAAAATAATAAATCCAATTAGATCTTTAAATGTAAAAAATGGGTGAAAAGGAATTTTATCTAAATTTCTATTAATCCCTAAAGGATTATTAGATCCTGTTTGATGTAAGAATAATAAATGAATTATAGATAAAACAATAATAATAAATGGCAATAAAAAATGAAACGTATAAAATCGAGTTAAAGTTGCATTATCTACAGCAAATCCTCCTCAAATTCAATTAACTAATATATTACCTAAATATGGGATTGCTGATAATAAATTAGTAATAACTGTAGCTCCTCAAAAAGATATTTGACCCCAAGGTAAAACGTAACCTATGAAAGCTGTTGCTATTAATATAAATAAAATTAACACTCCAATTATTCATGTTAATTTTAAGTTAAATGATTCATAATAAATTCCTCGTCCAATATGGATATAAATACAAATAAAAAAAAAAGAGGCACCGTTAGCATGTAAAGTTCGAATTAATCATCCATAATTTACATCTCGACAAATATAATTTACTCTGAAAAATGCTAAATTAATATTAGCTGAATAATATATAGTTAAGAATAATCCTGTAATAATTTGTATAATTAAACATAAAGCTAAGAGAGATCCAAAATTTCATAAAGATGAAATATTAGAAGGTCTAGGCAAATCAATTAATGATCCATTAATAATTTTAATTAATGGGTGATTTTTTCGTAGTGATTTATAATGATTTAACATTAGTAGTTAATTAAATGATCGTAAAGGACCAAAAAAGATATTTGTAATTTTTACAACTGCAATTAATGTAATAAATAAATAAATAATTATTATTATTATTAATAAATATGTTTGTTTATTATAAAGTTTAGATAAATTAATATTATTAAATTCATTTAAAAAATAAATTGAGTTAAATAAGTTTATTATTTCTTCATTAATTATTATATTTATTCAATATAAATTATTTATAAAATATAATGAAAATGTAAATAATGTAATTATATAAATTAATATAAATAATTTATTTTTTATATTAATTTTAAATATCTCATTTGATGCAATACTAGAAACATAAATAAATAAAACTAATAATCCTCCAGAAAAAGTTAAAAATAAAATATATGAAAATCAATATGTATTAATTAATATTCCTGAAATTAAACATAATAGGATTGTTTGAATTAAAATTAATATTCCTATTGATAATGGATGGTTAATAAAAAATATAGTAATAGATAAAAAAATTAATCTTAAAGTTAGAAGTATTTTAATAATATCAAATCAAAGAATAGTTTAAATAAAATAATAATTTTGGAGATTATTGATAAAGATATTCTTTTTCTTTGAAGTTTTTAAAGAATATATCTTAATTTTGATTTACAAGACCAATGTTTTATTTAAACTATAAAAACAAAAAAAAAATGTTAATTTATATAATTTTTATTATAATATTTATATTTTTGATTGGAAATATAATTTTTGTTTCTAAAAATAAACATTTATTAATTATATTAATAAGGTTGGAATTTATTGTTTTAAGTTTATATTTTTTGTTAATATTATATTTGATGAATATAATATTTAATATATATATATTAATAATTTTTTTAGTTTTAACGGTATGTGAAGGAGCTTTAGGTTTATCAATTTTAGTTTCTATAATTCGTACTCATGGAAATGATTATTTTCAAAGATTTAGTTTAATTTAATGATAAAATTTTTATTTTTTTTAATATTTATAATTCCATTTTGTTTTAAAAAAAAAAATTATTGGTTGGTTCAGATAATATTATTTATGTTAATATTTATATTTATGAATATTACTTTAAATATATGTAATTTTAGAAATTTAAGATATATAATAGGATTAGATATTTTATCTTTTGGTTTAATTTTATTGAGAATTTGAATTTGTTGTTTAATAATTATAGCAAGAGAAAATTTATATAAAAATAATTTATATATTTCATATTTTTTAATTAATTTAATGTTTTTGTTAATTATACTTTATTTAACTTTTAGTATAATAAATTTTTTTATATTTTATTTATTTTTTGAAGGAAGTTTAATTCCTACATTATTATTAATTATTGGTTGGGGATATCAATCTGAACGAATTCAAGCTGGCATTTATTTATTATTTTATACATTATTTATATCTTTACCTTTATTAATAGGAATTTTTTATTTAAATGAAGAAATTAAAAGATTAATAATTTATATAATAAAATTTTATAATTTTAATTATTTTATATTATATTTATCTATAATTTTAGCTTTTTTAGTAAAAATACCTATATATTTTGTTCATTTATGATTACCTAAAGCTCATGTTGAAGCTCCTATTTCTGGTTCTATAATTTTAGCTGGGGTAATATTAAAATTAGGTGGTTATGGAATAATACGTGTTATAGTTATTTTTCAAAAAATTAATATAAAATTCAATTATATTTGAATTGTTATTAGATTAATTGGAGGAGTTTATATTAGTGTAAAATGTTTTTGTCAATATGATATTAAATCATTAATTGCTTATTCTTCGGTAGCTCATATAAGGTTAGTTATTGGTGGTATTATAACAATAAATTATTGAGGTTATATAGGTTCTTATATTTTAATAATTGGTCATGGTTTATGTTCTTCAGGAATATTTTGTTTATCAAATATTAATTATGAGCGTATTAATAGGCGAAGGTTATTTTTAAATAAAGGGATAATAAATTTTATACCTTCAATAAGATTATGATGATTTTTATTATCTTCTTCAAATATAGCAGCACCCCCCTCTATAAATTTGATAGGGGAAATAACATTGATTATTAGATTAGTAAGTTGATCTAAATTTTCTATATTAATATTAATATTAATTTCATTTCTTAGAGCTGGTTATAGATTATATTTATATTCTTTTACTCAACATGGAAAATTAAATTTAAGAATTACAAGATTTTATGTGGGTATTTCTCGGGAATATTTAATGTTATTTTTACATTGATTTCCTTTAAATATTTTAATTTTAAAAATTGATTATTTCTTGTTATGATTTTAGTAACTTAAATAATTTAAATAAAATATTGATTTGTGGAATCAAAAATGTAGAATAAATTTACTTTAAGTTATTTATAAATTTAATATTTGTTTTATTAGATTTTTTTTTTTATTTTTTTTTATATTAGTAAATTTTTTATTTGGTTTATATTTTATTATAAATAATATTATAATTTTTTTAGAGTGGGAATTAATTTCTTTTAATTCAATAAATATTGTTTTTTCTATTTTATTAGATTGAATGTCATTATTTTTTTTAATATTTGTTTTTTTAATTTCTTCTTCTGTTATTTATTATAGAAAAAGTTATATAAGTTCAGAAATAAATTTAAATCGTTTTATTATTTTAGTATTATTATTTGTTTTTTCAATAATTTTGTTAATTATTAGTCCTAATATTATCAGAATTTTTTTAGGTTGAGATGGTTTAGGTTTGATTTCTTATTGTTTAGTTATTTATTATCAAAATTTAAAATCTTATAATTCTGGTATATTAACCGCTTTATCTAATCGAATTGGTGATGTAATAATTTTAATAGTAGTTTGTTGAATAATAAATTATGGTAGTTGAAATTATATTTTTTATTTAGAATTTATAAATAATGATTGTTCAATAAATTACATTAAAATTATAATTATTATTGCTGCTATAACTAAAAGTGCTCAAATTCCTTTTAGTTCATGATTACCTGCTGCTATAGCAGCACCAACTCCAGTTTCTGCATTAGTTCATTCTTCAACTTTAGTAACTGCTGGTGTATATTTGTTAATTCGTTTTAATTTATTATTATTAGATAGGTTTTTTTTAAAATTATTAATATTATTATCTAGTTTAACAATATTTATAGCAGGTATTTCTGCAAATTATGAATTTGATATAAAAAAAATTATTGCTTTATCAACTTTAAGTCAATTAGGATTAATAATAAGAATTTTAAGAATGGGATTTGGAGATTTAGCGTTTTTTCATTTATTAACTCATGCTATATTTAAAGCGTTATTATTCATATGTGCTGGAATGGTCATTCATATAATAAATGATAATCAAGATATTCGTTTTATAGGTGGTTTAAGAATTTATATTCCTATTACTTCATTATGTTTAAATATTTCAAACTTATCTTTATGTGGAATTCCTTTTTTAGCTGGTTTTTATTCTAAGGATTTAATTTTAGAGGTGTTTGTTATGAGAAATTTAAATTTATTAATTTTTTTATTATATTATTTATCTACAGGTATAACAATATTTTATACAATTCGTTTATTAACTTATTTAATGATTAATGATTATAATTTAATTAGAGTTTTCAATATTTATGATGAAGATTATGTTATATTAAAAAGAATAATAATTTTATTATTAATAAGAATTTTTTCTGGTAGAATATTAAATTGATTAATTTATAATTATCCTTATATAATTTATTTATCTATTAATATAAAAATTATAGTAATTTATTTTATTTTGTTTGGTTTATTTATAGGTTTTATTATTAGAAATATAAATTTAAATTCGTTAAATAAATTTTTATTAACTTATAAATTAAGAATTTTTTTATGTGAAATGTGATTTATACCTAAATTATCAACATATATGTTAAGAAATTTATATTTAAATTATAGATATAAATTGAAAAATTTAATTGATTTTGGTTGAAGAGAGTATTATAGAGGATATGGTTTGATAAAAATTATAAAAAAATATTCATTTTTTTATAATTTTTATCAAATAAATAATTTTAAAATTTATTTATTTAGATTTATATTATGAATAATAATTTTTATTTTTATAATTTTTAAAATTTAATTTAATTTAAATAGCTTAAAAATTAGAGTTTAATATTGAAGATATTAAGGTGATATACTTATCTTTAAATAATATGTATATATATATATATATATATATATATTTATAAAAATATTTATTTTATTTTTACAATGAAAATGTAAGGTTTTATTTTAAACTATATAAATTTATAATAATAATAATAATATAATATATGAAATATTAATGAAATAAATCACTATAAATTAAATTAGAAGTTTAATTTTTATATATTTCAATTTAATTGGAATTTTAATTAATTCAATAATATCATTAACAGTGATATACCTATATTTTGGTTTCAATTAATTAATAAATAAGGAGAAATTTTAAATCTCAATCTTTTAAGTCGAAATTAAATGCATAAATTGCTTCTTATTTAAGATATACTAAAATATTTTAGTATTTTTTGAATGCAAATCAAATGTTTTTATAAACTAAAATCCTAATTAATTCAATTAAGTATATTTTGATTTCATTCATGATATAATCCAATTAATAATACAATAATAAAAAAAAATCTAACTTTTGTTCAAATAATAAAATTAACTCTTTTAAATAATTTAATAATTGGGAAAATTAATGCAATTTCTACATCAAAAATTAAAAAAATTATTGTAATTAAAAAAAAGTGAAGAGAAAAGGGGATACGTGCAGATGATATGGGATCAAATCCACATTCAAATGGTGAACATTTTTCTCGATCTCATATTATTTTTTTTCTTAGTAATGATGATATTAATATAATAATATTAGCTAAAATAATAGTAATAATAGATAAATTTAATAATAAAATGATTATTTATATTAAAATTATTAAACTTTTTGATTGGAAGTCAAATATACTAAATATATTATATAAATAATAATTAATAATATTATAAATTAATTAATTAGTTACCTCATCAATAAATAGAAATAAATAAAAATAATCATACAACATCGACAAAATGTCAGTATCAAGCTGCTGCTTCAAATCCAAAATGATGATTTATTGAAAAATGATTATTAATATGTCGTAATAAGCAAATAAATAAGAAAGTTGTTCCAATAATAACATGAATTCCATGAAATCCTGTAGCTATAAAGAATGTGGATCCATAAATTCTATCTGCAATAGAAAATGATGCTTCTAAATATTCATAACTTTGAAGAATAGAGAAATATATACCTAATAGAATAGTAATTATCAATCTTTGAGTAGTTTGAGAATAATTATTTTCTATTAAAGAATGATGAGCTCATGTCACAGTTAATCCGGAAGAAATTAAAATAATTGTATTTAATAATGGAATTTGAAATGGGTTAAATGTTATAATATTTATTGGAGGTCAATTTGATCCAATTTCAATATTTGGTGATAATCTTCTATGAAAAAAAGCTCAGAAAAATGAAATAAAGAAAAATACTTCTGAGATAATAAATAAAATTATACCTCATCGTAATCCATTTGAAACAATAATTGTATGATTACCTTGAAAAGTTCTTTCACGATAAATATCTCGTCATCATTGATATATTGATAGAATAATAATAATATAACCTAATAATAATAAATTTATGTTAAAATTATGAAATCATTTAATTATTCCTGTTACTAAAGTTATAACTCCAATAGCTCTTGTAATAGGTCAAGGTCTATAATCTACTAAATGATATGGATGATTATTATTTATTGACATTAATTGATTTCTCTAGAATATAATGTTCTAAGAATTGAGATTACATATGATTGAATAATTGCAACTGCTGATTCTAAGGTTAATAATAAAATTTGAATAAAAATTAAAATAATTAATAAATAATTAGATAAATTAATTCTTCTTCTTCTAAGTAGAGTTAATAATAAGTGTCCAGCAATTATATTAGCAGTTAATCGTACAGCTAATGTTATTGGTCGAATTACATTACTAATAGATTCAATTAATACTATAAAAGGTATTAAAATTGTAGGGGTTCCTTGAGGAATTAGGTGGGTAAATATATGTTGTGTATTATTAATTCATCCATATAATATAAAACTTAATCATAATGTTAATGAAATAGATAATGAAATGTTTAAATGTCTAGTTCTTGTAAAAATATAAGGAAATAAACCTAAAAAATTATTTAATAAGATAAATGAAAATAATGAAATAAAAATAAATGTAGATCCGTTAAATTGATTAATTCCTAATAATGTTTTAAATTCTTTGTGAAGTTTAATGATAATAAAATTTCATAAAATAAAATATCGATTAGGAATAAATCAATAAGGTAAAGGAATAAACAAAATTCCTAATAATGTTCTTAATCAATTTAATGATAAATTAAAAATATTAGTTGTAGGATCAAAAATTGAAAATAAATTATTTATCATTTTCAATTTAATTTATTTTTTTTGTAAATTTTATTAATATTAAATTTAATTTTATAAAAAAAAATATAATAATTTAATATATTAAATATAATAAAAATTCAAATAAAAAATAAGAATGATAATATTCAGTTAATAGGTATTATTTGTGGGATAAAAGAATATTATTTGTGATAATAATTTAAATTTGACATATTTATGTTATATTTTAACTAATTCTTTAATTTCATTAGAAGTAATTGCTAATTTACTATATTTTGGTTTAAGAGACCATTACTTGCTTTCAGTCATCTAATGAATAATTATTTACCCAATTAATGAAATTTTTAATTGAAATTCTTTCAATTACAATAGGTATAAAACTATGATTTGCCCCACAAATTTCTGAGCATTGACCAAAGAAAATTCCTGGTCGATTAATAAAAAATCTTGTTTGATTTAATCGACCAGGATTAGCATCAACTTTTACACCAATAGCTGGTACAGTTCAGGAATGAATTACATCGGTTGAAGTAATTAATATTCGAATATTATTATTTATTGGGATAATAATACGATTATCAACATCTAATAAACGAAAATTATTTATATTAAATTTATTTGTTATGTATGAATCAAATTCAATATTTTTAAAATCAGAATATTCATATCTTCAATATCATTGATGACCAATTGATTTAATAGTGATTAATGGGTTATTAAGTTCATCCAATAAATATAATAAACGTAATGAAGGTAAAGCAATAAAAATTAAAGTAATAGCAGGTAAAATAGTTCAAATTAATTCAATTATTTGACCTTCTAATAAAAATCGATTAATAAATTTATTAAAAAATATTCTTAATATTATATATGATACTAAAATTGTAATTATAATTAAAATAATTAAAGAATGATCATGAAAAAAAATAATTTGTTCTATTAAAGGTGAAACTCTGTTTTGAAAGTTTAAATTAGATCATGTTGCCATTTTCTAAAAAAAGGATAATCCTTTATAAATGAGTTTTAAATCCATTACATATAATCTGCCATATTAGAAATTACTTAAAATTGGAAGTTCATTATAAGAATGTTCAGCTGGAGGTATATTTTGTAATCATTCAATTGATGAGGATATATTTATTGGAAATAAAATTAATCGTTGATTAATTATTGATTCTCAAATAATTATTATTATTATTATTATTGAAATTAAAGATATATATGATCCTAAAGATGAAATAATATTTCAAGATAAAAATCTATCAGGATAGTCTGAATATCGTCGGGGTATACCGGCTAATCCTAAAAAATGTTGTGGGAAAAATGTTAAATTAACTCCAATAAATATAATAATAAATTGAATTTTTAATAAATAATTATTTAAACATAAACCTGTAAATAAAGGATATCAATGGATAAATCCCCCAAAAATTGCAAATACTGCCCCTATTGATAAAACATAATGAAAATGGGCTACTACATAATATGTGTCATGTAATGTAATATCAATAGAAGAATTAGCTAAAATTACTCCTGTTAATCCGCCAACTGTAAATAAGAAAATAAATCCTAATCTTCAAAGTATTGAAGGTCTATAAATAATTTGTGTTCCATAGATAGTAGCTAATCAACTAAAAATTTTAATACCTGTAGGTACTGCAATGATTATAGTAGCTGAGGTAAAGTAGGCTCGAGTATCAATATCTATTCCTACTGTAAATATATGATGAGCTCAAACAATAAACCCTAATAATCCAATAGCTAATATTGCATAAATTATACCTAAAACTCCAAAAGTTTCTTTTTTTCCTCTCTCTTGAGAAATAATATGTGAAATAATACCAAATCCAGGTAAAATTAAAATATAAACTTCTGGATGTCCAAAAAATCAAAATAGGTGTTGATATAAAATTGGATCACCTCCTCCAGCTGGATCAAAGAATGAAGTATTAAGATTTCGATCAGTTAGTAATATAGTAATAGCTCCAGCTAGAACAGGTAAGGATAAAAGTAATAATAGTGCAGTAATACCCACTGCTCAAATAAATAATGATATTTGATCAAAAGATAAATTATTTACTCGTATATTAATAATAGTTGTAATAAAATTAATAGCTCCTAAAATTGAAGAAATTCCAGCTAAATGAAGAGAGAAAATTGCTAGATCTACGGATGATCCTCCATGTGCAATATTAGATGAAAGTGGGGGGTAAACTGTTCATCCTGTTCCTACTCCATTCTCTACAATTCTTCTAGAAATTAATAATATTAATGATGGTGGTAATAATCAAAATCTTATATTATTTATTCGTGGGAAAGCTATATCAGGTGTCCCTAATATTAAAGGAATTAATCAATTACCAAATCCTCCAATTATAATAGGTATAACTATAAAAAAAATTATAATAAATGCATGAGCTGTAACAATAGTATTATAAATTTGATCATCTCCAATTAAAGATCCAGGAGTTCTTAATTCTATACGAATTAAAATTCTTAAGGATGTTCCTACTATTCCTGCTCAAATTCCAAAAATAAAATATAATGTTCCAATATCTTTATGATTTGTTGAAAATAGTCATTTTCGCTAATAAAATGGCTGAATTATAAGCGATAAATTGTAAATTTATTAACGAGAAATTTCTCTTTTATTAAGCTTTATAGTCAAATAATAGATATAAAATTGCAAATTTTAAGTTGTATTTATATACTAAGGCTTAAAGAGAAATTTCTTTATAAATAATTTTGAAGATTATTAGTTTATATTAACTTAAAACCTTAAAAAAAAAATATTGTTCTAAGAATTATTCCTAATAATGAAATAAAATTAAATATGTTAATTAAAATGATTATTTTATTATTAATAAATGATTTAAATCATTTAATTTTAAAATTAAAAAATATAAATGATGAATAAATAATACGAATATATAAAAATAATATAATTAAATTTATTATAATAAATGAAAAACAAATAATATATAATTTAAAATTTAATAAAAAATTAATAATAATTCATTTTGGAAAAAATCCAATAAAAGGGGGTAAACCCCCTAATGAAAAAAAATTAATTATAATAGAAATTTTAATAATAAAATTTATATTAAAATTAAATAATTGGTTTAAATAAAAAACATTAATTATATAAAATATTAAACAAAAAATAAAAATTAAAAATGAATATATTATTATATATATTAATCATAAATTTTCTCTAATTAATAATGATATTATTATTCACCCTAAGTTATTAATAGATGAAAAAGTTAAAAGTTTTCGTAATGATAATTGATTAAATCCTCCAATTCTTCCAATAATTACATTAATTATTGAAATTAATATAATAAATTTATTATTTATATAATAAGATAAAATAATTATAGGTGAAATTTTTTGTCATGTTATTAAAATAAAACAATTAAATCATGATAATCCTTCTATAATATTTGGAAATCAATAATGAAAAGGTGTTGATCCTATTTTTATTATTAATGATGAGTTAATTAAAATAGAGAAAATAAAATTAATTTCAAAATTTTTAAAAAAAATTATTATTAAAATAATTGAAAATAAAAAATTAATTGATGCAATTGATTGAATTAAAAAATATTTCAAGGATGCTTCAGAATTAAGTAAATTATTTGATTTAGAAATAAGGGGGATAAATCTAAGCAAATTAATTTCCAATCCAATTCAACACCCTAATCAAGAATTAGCTGAAATAGAGATTAAAGTTCTAAAAAATAAAATAAAAATAAAAAATATTTTATTAGAATTTATTAATAAATAAATATAAAAAAGAAGATTATTCTAATATAAATTATAAATTTATTTTTATTAAAAATATATTTTAGTGTATGATGCACAATAATTTTTGATGTTATTGGATTTAGTTTAATTCTAAAAAATATAATAAAGGTAATATGATTACATTATTTATTCTATCAGAATAATCCTTTAATTTTCAGGCACTTTATTTTTAAAAAAAAGGTATTTCCTTTATATTTGGGGTATGAACCCAAAAGCTTATTTAGCTTATTTTTAA